CTGACCAAACCCACCCACATTAGGATTACTTGTTAATGGTTGATCAATCTTAATGGATTCACCTTCAGAAACAAGAAGTTCTGGTCCTGGAGGTACAATATCTACGACTTGGTGTCCGTCAGATGCATCCACTATGTTTATTTCATACCCCCCCTTTTCTTTACGCACTATTTTGCTTACTATACCTGCTGTTGTAGCATTATATACTGTATTGTTACTCTTACTCCCATCGGGATAAATCTGCCCCCTTCCCCTGTTCCCACCAACGTATATAGGATATTTTAAGAAGTAAACATCTTTCTTAGTAGCAGGGTCCGGTGAAAGAATAGGAAAGGTGATTTCCCTATATTTCTGACCAGGAACAGGTCCTATCACAAGAATATTTTTTTGAGTCGGGCGATAAATCTGAAAAGACAGATTACCCATCCTTTCTTTCATTTGGGGAGAAATACGATCAGGAGGCGCTAGTTCGAATCCATCCGGTAAAATAAGAACCGCCCCTACATTCAAGGACCCCTTTTTCCCATTAGAAAGAACTTGTTTCAGTTGCATATCATACGGGATTCTAACAACTGCTTCAAATACAGTATCAGGAAGTACTGCTTGTGGAACCTCAATCTCCACGGGCTTATTAGCTAAATGGCAATTGGCGCATACAATACGCCCGGTTGCTTCTCGTGGATTTTCATAACTCTGTTGTGCAAAAATGGGATATGCATGTGAAATCGATGCCCAAGTTATTATATATATCAATAGCATGATCGATAGAGACATGGATCGAGTCATCTGCTCCTTTACCCAAGAAAAGATATTTCTATTTTGCATGGTCCAATCATTGATCCCAAAAATGTATACATTTATACAATAAATTAGGTAGGCTGCTAGTATAGTTTCCTATCCACGATTAGACTATTTTATTATTTTACTGGAATACAGGAATACTCCCCTGGATGAATAAAAAGAGAAAGAGTGCTTAAGATTTTGTTTGACTGATTTGTTTATGGACGAAGTAAGAAAGATTATCATTGGATTCATATTAGTGAATCATTCTTTAGTCTTTCATTGAATGATAAATCACTACAAGCGAGGGAGATACACGATTTAAATAATGGAAAATCCAATATTTAAAAAAGGTATCTAGAATGACTGGAAAAATAGAAACAAGAACAGATAGAATTTGATCATTATAAGAAAATCCAAAATCCTTGTAGACAAAAGAAATTATTAGTTTCCAACCACGAGGCGAATGGAATCCAATACAAAAATCAGTTAACAAAAGAATAGAAAAGGCTTTTATTGTGTCGCTTAAATTATAGAGAAATTCTCGAACCCAAGAATTAAGAATGGCAAGTTCTTCATTACACAGAATAGAATAACCACTTAAAATAGCAAAACTTATTATATTTGTCGAGAAATGCAAAATGGTATGGATATGACCCTCATTGTGCATCTTAACCAATTGTATTGTTTCTTCGTGGATTCCTATACGAAGCTTTTGTATATGCGTCTCCGGGTACTCCTTTATCATTTCGTCCAAAAAAAAGAGTTCTTCTAATTCTATGAATTTATCTAAAATCTTCTTTTCTTGAATATCATTCAAAAAAGTTTCGGATTTACTAGTAGTCCACCAATTACTAACCCAAGACTTTATACTTTTGTTAAATGAGAAAGAGATCCACCAGGGTAAAAAGACTATAGATGCAAGATATGGAAAGGGGGCAAATGTTTTCTTTTTTGTCATTTTGAATCAGTCAATTTTTAATGAAATGAAGCGACTTCCTGGCTGGACTCTACTCAATCTTGTATTTTTATGAAAGAGGAGCTCTCTAGCAAAAAAAAAACAAAGAGGATTGGATTCCTGGGCCTCTTGCCCAATGCAGAGAAAAATGCTTCAGTTCATTTCAAAATACTTCAATAGGTACGCGCAAGAAATAGGCCAATTCAGCAGCTTTTTGTTCAATTTCTCGTGGAGTCAAATTCTCATCAGTACGAGTCAGCGGAAGGGCTCCCTGACCTCTGATTTCCATATAAAGTACACGACGAGGATAAAGACCCTCTATAACTTCGATTCGAATCGATTGGATATCTCTCATAAGGAATCGAAAGAAAATGCGACGATTTCTTCCAGGAAATCCCCAACGAAAAATACAAACTTTTCCCTTTTTTCTATCGAATTGCTCATAACCACTACCTACATTCCACCAAATAGCGCACCACAAATAGGAGCTAACGAAGAGACCCGCGATCCCATAGAAGGACATCACGACCCCTTGTGGAAAAAAAAGGATTTGCTGAGACGGAAATAAGGATATCAGATTGCGACCAAGATAACTAGAAGTTCCAACCAATAGGAATCCTAATGAACCTAAAAAAAGGATACAGGCCCAAAGGAAATTACTTGTTTTCCGAGACCCCGTTATAAGTTCTATCCATATACGTTCTGATCGCCAGTTCATACAAGATCCAGGTGCATTTTATTGGAATTGAGAGAATAACCCAAGCGAAAAAGTAACTTTCACCAACTAGCACTATTAGAATTGGAATCATTAGGAATAATTCTAATTATATAGAACTCTTTTTCTTTTATACAATATAATAGGGTCTTTCAAACAAAGTCATTTTCATATTTTACTCCCGTTGGAGCTAGATAATCTTGTTTTTTTGAACATGAATAGATAAAGAAGCCATTGCAATTGCAGGAAATACTAGGCCCACGATAGGTACAAAAAAAGCAGGGAAGCTGAAAGTTTCCATAGACTAGATACCTCGATTGAATATTTTAACCTCTTATCTTATAAAGTAAAGAGATCTTAAGTATATTAAGTATAGATAATGTACATAGACTATGTACATTATCTATACTTAATATACTTAAGATTCGTCCTTTTTTTTTCTTCTTTTTCTTCTTTTTATTTACATGATATAAAAAATCATGTAAATAAAAAAAAGAAAAAGAAGAAGGGTTTTTTCCCAAGGCTTTTATAGCCTTCGTAATAAAAATCGGACTAAAAATGCCGGAACAAGAAAGCCAACAAGGCTAATGAATGAGTACAAAACTGCACGTTTTGTATCCTTATCTATGTTATGAATGATGATATACAGCCTTTTCAGAATAAAAAGGCTTTTTCTTACAAATACCTTGACTTTCTGAAAGATTCAGTCGAGATTTTTTTTTTTTTTCAGTGAGGTTTTCATTTTTGATTTTTTTGGTTTCTTTATAAGATTAAGTATTTAACTTAACATCTCAAATCTCTATCTTGTATGTACTGCCGTTAATTCTGATTCCTGTTTATCTACTTTACTTATACTTATGGATTTGAATGGGCCTGTATGCATAAGAAAGACCCGCCTTCTTGGAATTGTAAATAAGGTGGATCTTTCTTATGCATGTTCAATTACTCGGATATAATAAGATGACCGCGGTTAATTGAATAGAATAGATCTCTGTTTCGGTTATTCTAGTTATATCATATATACGAATTGTTGTTTTATTGTTAAGAACAACAACTTGTTGTTTCCATAATTAGAAATTAGACCTTTTTTCTCGGTTATTGTTCTCTGTCTTGTGGTGTGAGATCCCCTTTAAATTGGATGAAGTTCTTCTATTATATATATGCGGCTATAACAAATCCCCCTTTTTTTGACTTTCATTTTGATTCACCGGAAAGAAACCATGAAGTTGAAACAACTCACTCAGAACGCCTTTTAAAGGATTACGTGGTACGATTGGGTCGAATAAGCCTTTCTCGAATAAATACTCAGTCTCTTGTGAACCTTCAGGTATTTCGGTTTTCAATGTTTCTTCAATTACTCTTTTACCCGCAAATGCAATGTAGGCATTAGGTTCGGCAATAATGATATCCCCTAACATACCAAAGCTGGCGGTCACTCCACCGGTTGTAGGAGATGTAAGGATCGATACATATAATACGTTTTTATTTGATTGATAGTTATATGAAGCGGAAGATATTTTTGCCATTTGCATCAAACTCAAACTCCCTTCTTGCATACGGGCTCCCCCGGAAGCACACACTATAATAACAGGTAGAGATTTATCAGTAGCATATTCGATCAAACGGGTTATTTTCTCGCCTACTACGGATCCCATACTCCCCCCCATGAACTGAAACTCCATAACCCCAATTGCTAGGGGAATGCCATTTAATTGACCTATGCCTGTTTGAACAGCCTCATTTAACCCTGTCTCTTTTTGATAAGAATCAATACGATCGATATAAGACCCCTCCTCCTTCGAATCAGTGGGGCCCGCAAAACAAGCCATTCCGTCACCCATTGGAGCCCGCGCCGAATCAAATTCAGGGGCCACAGAAATAATGTCCTCATCGCCATCTTTTTTATCTTCATAGGCATCCTCCTCCTCCGAATCAAATTCAAGGGCCACAGAAAACATGTCCTCATCCATTGGAGCCCAAGTGCCGGGATCAATCAAAAGTTCAATTCTATCTGAACTACTCATTTTCAAATGAGACCCACAGTGTTCACAAATATTCAATTTTTCCTTCAAAAACCTCTTATAATTTAATTCATAACAATTTTCGCATAGAACCCACAAATCCTTGTAATTTATACTTATACTGGGATTTTGTTGCATATGGGAATCGCTTTCTTCATGGGAATCCATTTCATAACAAATGTAAGTAACAATGTATCTAATAGCCTTTTGGTCTACATTAAAAATAGAACTATAAATGTCACTATTCATAAGGATTTCAATATCAAGATAATTGTCAATGCAATTTAGAATGTAACTATTCAAACTATATCTAGAAAGTGCTTTTTCTAGTTTACCTCGAAACAGGGGAAGGGGCTCATTGTCAATCTCAAAAATATTATTTTCAATATCAAAATATATGGAATAATTGTGACCATCACTGTCTTGAACTAAAAAAGAAGTATCATCAGAGAGGAAACTCGGAATGCCTATGACATGGAATAAATGATCAATATTATCGCAAGAGGGGCTCTCACTATCCTCCCAA